CAGTCCTTCCCATGGGTTAGTGTCCCACCAAATAATTGGAGGAGTGAAATCCTAATCTAATTCAAAAAAAGCAGTAAGTCCAAGGAAATAAACTAATAAAAAATACGTATTTTTTTTTTTCGGATTAAACAAAGGGATTCGCAAATAAAAGTGCTAACGCTACAACCAGTCCATAAATTGTTAAAGCTTCCATAAAAGCCAGACTAAGCAATAAAGTACCTCGTATTTTTCCCTCCGCCTCGGGCTGTCTCGCGATCCCTTCTACAGCTTGGCCCGCAGCAGTACCTTGACCAACCCCAGGTCCAATAGAAGCAAGCCCGACGGCCAACCCAGCAGCAATAACGGAAGCGGCAGAAATCAGTGGATTCATGATAAGTTCCTCACACCAAAATAAGTAAATAGTTAATGATACGATCAACCAATAAATTATGACTTAATTATTCCATCGCTAAGATCTATACAGTCGAAGGAAATAAGAACTCGGAATTGAAGTAATAATATTATTATTGAATTATCAGAACGGCTTCGATATTTCTTTTTTAGTTTTTATTCACAGAATTTTTTTGAATCCATACCATTCTTTTTGAATTTTTCGTTTTTTCTTATTTTCTTGATTGAATCTCTTTATTCAATAGTCACTTTATTTTATTCATTTAATATTCAATTCACAACTACAAAGGAAATGGAGGGGATTCCATTGGAATTCCTATCTAAATTCACAGTAATAGAGCCGCTTAGATATTACATATATAACTAATTAATATCTAATATTACATATACATGTGTTTCTTGGATAACGTAAATCAACCATTCATATCTTACATTCAATCGGATTATAGAATCATTCTTCGAAACATTCACAAGAGTTGTCTTATACTAATTAGAGTACATACATCTAGTTCGGCCCCCCCTAACCAATCCATTTTTTTTTATAAATTTGAAGTTTTTTGTAAATCTTTATTTTTTCTTTTTTACTCGCCGACGCAGGTACAATCAATCTACATGGACAAATTCGTTAGATCGAATCGTTGCATCGAAATAGAAGTATTTGATTGATCTAAGTTCAGGTAATTTATTATTTATTAAAATTCTCTTTTGGTCAACCGTTTAATTGGATGAAATCAACTTGAATGGGAATTCTTCTATATAACAATAGCATCTTTTTTAAAATAGCACACTATAATACTATAAGTATTACAATCCTAATTATTATTCAGATTATGATTACTAATATCTAATAATATTGGATATTGGAATTAAATGAACAAAACAATATAAAGATAGTATTCATTGGGGGGGGGGATAAATAGACCGAACTGGAATTTTAGGAAAAAGATCTTTTCGATCTCTTTCCTTTTTTTTACTTCCCCTTTTGTTTGTTGCAATTCCCTAATACCGCTAATATCTTATTTTTGACTATTACTTCTATACTTTATATAGTTTATATTTATATAATTTATCTATTTATTTTTATATATTATGCTCCTTAAGCAGATTACCTTGATACGCACATATATTGCGTAAGGCTTAAACCAAAAAAAGACTATTTCGAAAACTAGTCAATGATGACCCTCCATGGATTCGCCTATATAAGCCGCAGCTAAAGTTGCAAAAATAAGAGCTTGAATACCGCTTGTAAATAATCCAAGTAACATGACGGGTATAGGAACCACTGAAGGTACTAAAGAAACAAGAACAAGAACTACTAATTCATCAGCTAATATATTTCCGAAAAGTCGAAAACTAAGTGATAGGGGTTTTGTGAAATCTTCTAAAATATTAATGGGTAAAAGGATTGGAGTTGGTTGAATGTATTTACCAAAATAACCTAATCCTTTTTTACTAAGACCCGCATAGAAATATGCTACTGACGTGAGTAAAGCTAAAGCAACAGTAGTATTTATATCATTTGTAGGCGCGGCTAATTCCCCATGAGGTAACTGTATGATTTTCCAAGGTAAAAGAGCACCCGACCAATTCGAAACAAAAATAAATAGAAACAAAGTTCCAATAAAGGGAACCCATGGACCGTATTCTTCGCCAATCTGAGTTTTGCTCACATCTCGAATGAATTCAAGAACATATTCGAAGAAATTCTGACTGTCAGTAGGAATGGTTTGTGGATTACGAACAGCTATAATGGCTGAACCTAATAAGATAGCAATTACAACCCAAGAAGTAATAATTACTTGGGCATGGACTTGAAAACCTCCTATTTTCCAATAGAAATGTTGGCCGACTTCCACACCGGATATATCGTATAAGCCTTTTAGTGTGTTGATATAACATAATAGAACATTCATATTGCCCTCTGAAAAAAATAGAACTTTAAAAAGAATTATTTTGATTCAACCTTCTCTTTTTTCGACTTGCCTAGTTGACTTATATATATTTGTATACCAATTAATTACATAATATCCCTAGTTACTTGTATCTCTTTTAGGAAGCATAACCGATTTCATAAATCTATGGAGTTCCCAAAATAATTTTTTTATTTTATTATTCATTATTAATATGAATCAAGGATTTCGTATATAACTAGAACGACCCTCACAAATTGCAAATACTAATTTGTTAAGAATTAATCGGATTGAAGCTATCGCGTCATCATTTGCTGGGATCGAAATATCAGCGAGACCTGGGTCACAATTTGTATCGATTAAACAAATCGTTGGAATTCCCAAAATCATACATTCTCGAAGAGCCATATATTCTTCTTGCTGATCAACGATTATTACAATATCGGGTAATCCAGTCATATATTTGATCCCGCCCAGATATGTTTGCAAGTGAGATAATTGTCTCTTCAACATAGCTGAATCTCTTTTCGGAAGACGATTGAGTCTCCCCATCTTTTGTTCCGTTCTCAAGTCCCTGAACTTATGAAGTATCGTTTCCGTAGTATACCAATTCGTTAACATACCGCCTAGCCATTTTTTATTAACATAATGACAACGGGCCCTTATTGCAGCCCGTGCTACTGAATCGGCTGCTTTATTTTTGGTACCAACAATTAAGAATTGCTTTCCCCTACTTGCTGTATCAAAAACTAAATCACAAGCTTCTGATAAAAAACGGGCAGTTCTAATAAGATTTATAATATGAATACCTTTACGCTTTGAAGAGATATAAGGTTCCATTCTAGGATTCCATTTACTAGTACCATGACCAAAATGAACTCCTGCTTCCATCATTTCTTCCAAATGGATGTTCCAATATCTTCTTGTCATTTATTTATCCGCACCTCCTTTCTTTTTATTAAAAAAAAGAGAGACGGGGTGCCCTGAAATAGAAATAAATAATTGTTCCGATGGAACCTTCGTTTCTACCTCTAACGGATATTGGCCATTGATACACGATTCAAACCATTAATATTAATTTCTTTCTATTCTATTTGTTATTTTATTATCTTTATTACTATATACCAAATAAAAATAAAAAATAAAAAAATGACCGCAAATACAAATAGCTAAAAAGAAAGGGGGTGAATCCGCTCTTAGGAATCATTCAACCCTCGAAATGATTGTCTCAGTGTATCGTGTAAATTCCTTGAAATGAAAAAATCAAATAATTCTCTGTGGTGGAACAAAATATCTCGCATTTCTGCCTCGAATAGTTTATTGTTTTTGGTTTCCAAAGGAATGTTGGTATGTTGCCTTGAACGTTGCACTAATCCGTTGAATCCCGTACCAACGGGTATCATCCCCCCTAGAACAACGTTCTCTTTCAGACCTTTCAACCAATCGATACGACCCCGGAGAGCGGCTTTTGCTAAAACTCGAGCAGTTTCTTGAAAACTTGCTTCGGATATAAAACTTTGAGTATTTAGAGATGCTTTCGTTATTCCCAATAAGATAGCTCGGTAACAGATCGCTTCTTCCAAAGCGCGCCCTGTTCGTTCCGCCCGCAACAATTCAATCAGTTCTCCGGGTGAAAAAACATTAGACATTCCCTCTTCTGAAACCAACACTTTTGATGTTATTTGACGCACAATAATTTCTATATGTCGATTATGAATCTGCACCCCCTGAGATCTATAAACTTTTTGGATCTTATTAACCAAAGAGATACGCCCTTGCACTATAGTTAGCTCAGCACCAATCAAGAATCTCCAAGGAATTCCAATAATTTTTGTTATACTCTTGTTCCAACCCTCCATTCTCTTTTCTAGGTTCATCGATATTGAATCAATCGAACGCACTTCTAACACTTGTTCCACTTTTGGAAGACCTTGCGTTATATCCCTAGATCTCGATTTTTCATATATAAATGTAACTAATGTATCTCCTTTGTAAAGGATTTCTCCATAATGGCCATGAACGGTTGCTCCCGGAGTGGCCAAATAAGCTTTAGCCGATCTTATTACTACAGAGTCAATTTGAACAATTAGAACTTGACCCGATTTTAAGTGCGGTCCGTTTTTGGATATACATAAATTTTCACAAATAAACTGCCCAAGGCTAATTATTCTAGACGCTTCTTCACAATAATTATGATGGAGAAAATTCCAATTCAAATTGAATGGATTCAAAACGATGTTACCGCGCGGATCGGGATTATTATAAATAGAAACCCTACCATTTTCATCCATTAAATAATATTTAAGCACTTGAAAAGTCTGTTTGAAATTGTCAAGTTGTAAATATTTAGTTCCCGAGATCTGATTATAAGTTATTAAATGGTAAAATGAATAAAAATGCGCAATTTGAGGGGTTCTTCCTAATCCTAAAGGTCCCAAGGAATTCCTAATTGGAATTAGACTATCTCTTTTCATTGATTCTTTTTTTATTACATCATTGTAATATTTTACATCGTTGAATGGACCCATTTGAAAACAATTAGATGCTGACAAAATTATAAAAGACTGGCATTCCTTATTCCTCTTCAACAACGTACGAATAGTTACTTGATTTTGGCTAAGTGATTGTTGAATCCCTGCCTTGGAAGAAATAGAATAAAATGGATTGATACTGGTGCGGTCTGGCCTCTTATCAAAGATC